TTCGCCCAATTTGTGTCCCACCATACCATCTGTTATATAAATAGGTAAATGTTGCTTTCCATTATGGATAGCAATGGTATGGCCAACCATTGTGGGTAGAATGGTTGATGCTCGGGACCAGGTTTCTATTATTTCTTTTTCTTCCTTTGTGTTAAGCTTATTTATTTTGTTTACTAAATGAATGCTTACAAAAGGATTTTTTTTTCGTGAACGTGACACAGTGAATTTCTCCTATTTTATTTTGTTTTGAAAAGACGAAGAAATAAATTCTATTTTCTCTCCTATCCTATTTACTACGGCGACGAAGAATCCAATTTTCACTATATTTATTCCTTTTTCTACTTCTTTTTCCAAGTGCAGGATAACCCCACGGGGTTGCGGGTTTTTTTTTACCAATTGGGGCCTTCCCTTCACCACCCCCATGGGGATGGTCTACAGGGTTCATAACTACTCCTCTTACTACAGGACGCTTACCTAGCCAACATTTCGATCCGGCTCTACCCAAATTTTTCTGCTTTGCCTTAGCATTCCCTACTTGTCCGACTGTTGCTGAGCAGTTTTGGGATATTAAACGAACCTCCCCCGAAGGTAATTTTAATGTAGCCGATTTCCCCTCTTTTGCAATCAGTTTCGCTACAGCACCTGCAGCTCTAGCTAATTGTCCACCCCTTCCAAGTGTGATTTCTATGTTATGTATGGCCGTGCCTAAGGGCATATCGGTTGAAGTAGATTCTTCTTTTTTTTTTGATCAGTCAAAACCTCTTCCCAAACTGTACAAGCTTCTTCCAAAGCATACGGCTTTCTGGGTGTAGATGATGATATCTATACAGATGGATCTTATATATCCTATAATGAAGTCAAATATCCTATAATGAATTAAAGTACTACATGAGTGGATATATAGGAATCCAAATCTGCCGAATCACTCATGTTATGCTCTTCTACATCCTAGGTCTTCCCGTTCCTTCATCTGGCTTATGTTCTTCATGTAGCATTCAGACCGAATGACTCTATGAAATTACGTCGATACTTCCACATATTATGGGTAACGTAGGAGACATCTCTATTTTTCCCCCGGGGAATCTTTAGAATTACCACCGCTTAACTTTCAATTCGCCTCTGACCATCAAATGAAATGTGAATAACCCGTTCTCCTCTCTTTGAAACAAGGGCCGCTTCTGTCGGTGCTTGAAACAATTTTGTCTTCTCCATATTACTATATCTCTAGAGTCAATAATTTGATATGAGGAATTACTGAACTCAATCACTTGCTGCCGTTACTCTTCAGTTTTCTGTTGAGGTCTATCCTGTAGAGGTATTCAAATTGGATCAGTGATCGATTTCTAGGTTTCGTCGTAAACCTAATTGGTTCCTTCCAATTCCGTAAATCAATAGTTCAAACCGCACTCAAAGGTAGGGCATTTCCCATTTTTATAGGAACTTCTGTACCAGAAATAATGGTATCTCCAATTCTAGCCCCTCTGGGATGTAAAATATATCTCTTCTCACCATCCCCGTAGTGTATGAGACAAATGTATGCATTTCGATTAGGGTCGTATTCTATGGTTACGATTCTACCATATATATCTTTTTCGTTCCGTCGAAAATCGATTTTACGGTATAGACGTTTATGACCTCCCCCTCTATGCCTTACGGTAATGATTCCTCGGGCATTACGGCCTTTACCACAACGATGCTGTCCATAGATCAAATTATTTCGTGTATTGGATTTCACTTGACTGTCTACGGCTCCGTTGCGTGTGTTCGGGGTAGCCATTTTGTATAAATGTATCGCCATGTTATTAAGTATTTTGATTTCAGTTCTTTTCTTTCTTTCTAAGAGATGGAATAGAATAACCCGGTTGAAGCGTAATGATCATACGTCTGTAATGCATTGGATGTCCCATACTAGGTCTCATTCTTCTACCCTTTACCGGGAGTCGATGACTATTCATAGCTATTCCTTGACACCAAAGAAGCGTTCGACCCAATGCTTTCTGTCCTAGTGAATCCTGATTCGACAGTCAAAGTATATTGATTTTTCTTCAATAACCGAATACTTTTTTCTGTCAATACTGCCTATTTGATTCCATCCATAAATCGATTTTCTTCCCTATGAGTTTGAGTCTCAATACTAATGCTAGTTCTTACTTTTCCTATTTATGATAGGACTATACCACACCAATTCGTTATGTTATGTATGGATGATGAGATTCCATTGATACAGAGCGAATTCCAATAGACTTATTGGAAGGTCCCGTTGGCGTGCATCCAGTAGGAATTGAACCTACGAATTCGCCAATTATGAGTTGGGTGCTTTAACCATTCAGCCATGGATGCTTAGCGGGGATCCTCGTACATGGTGAATAACCAAATTCCAATTGAAATGAAATATTGAGTATAACTCCATACAATTTGAGTATAAAGAAAGAATGACTTAGTATAAATCAAGACAATTGAGTTTCATTTCCTAAAGTGAATTTCGTAAAAAAAGTAAAAAAGTTTCTTTCTTAAAATGGAGGAGGAGTTAGTATATGATTCAAAAAGATGAATACATCAAACAATTTACATTTTTTATTTTCGAATTAAGAGAGATATTGAGAGAGATCAAGAATTCTCACTATTGCTTAACACTGGGATCTTTCATTCACATTTTGTTCGATCAAGAACGTTTTCTAAAACTTTTTGACTCCAGAATTGTGGGTATAATACTTTCACGCAATTCACAGGGTTCAACAAGCAATCGATATTTCACGATCGAGGGTGTAGTACTCTTTTTCAAGGGTGTAGTACTCTTTGGAGTAGTGGTCCTTATATATCGTCTTAACAATCGAAAGATGGTCGAAAGAAAAGATCTCTATTTGACAGGACTTCTTCCTATCCCGCTGCATTCCATTGGACTCAGAAATGATACATTGGAAGAATCCTTTTTGTATTCCAATATCACTCGGTTGATTGTTTCGCTCCTGTATCTTCCAAAAGGAAAAAAGATCTCTGAGAGCGGTTTCCTGGATCCGAAAGAGAGTACTTGGGTTCTCCCAATAACTAAAAAGTGTATCATGTCGGAATTTCACTGGGGTTCGCGATGGTGGAGGAACTGGATCGGAAAAAAGAGGGATTCTAATTCTAGTTGTAAGATATCTAATGAAACCGTCGCTGGAATTGAGATCTCATTCAAAGAGAAAAATATCGAATATCTGGAGTTTGCTTTTGTATATTATATGGATGATCCGATCCGAAAGGACCATGATTGGGAATTATTTGACCCTCGTTGTTCGAGGAAGGGGCGAAAGAGAATCAATTTGAATTCGGGACAGTTATTCGAAATCTTAGTGAAAGGCTGGATTTGTTATCTCATGTTTGCTTTTCGTGAAAAAAAACCAATTGAAGTGGGGGGTTTCTTCAAACAACAAGGAGCTGGGTCAACTATTCAATCAAATGAGATTGAACATCTTTCCCATCTCTTCTCGAGAAAGAAGTGGGCTATTTCTTTGCAAAATGGTTCTCAATTTCATATGTGGCAATTCCGCCAAGATCTATTCGTTATTTGGGGGAATAATCGGCACGAATCGGATTTTTGGAGGACCCTATCAAGAGAGAATTGGATTGGGTTAGACAATGTGCGATTGGTAAACAAGGATCGGTTTTTTAGCAAGGCACGGAATATATCGTCAAATATTCAATGTGCTTCCACAAGATCTAGTTTCGTTCAAGGAAGGGATTCTAGCCAATTGAGGGGATCTTCTGATCAATCCAGAGATCATTTCGATTCCATACTATCCCGGCTATTCATGGAAGGTGAGAAGGAGATGATCGAAGAATTTCTTGGGGATCCTACAAGATCCGTTCGTTCGTTTTTCTCTGACCATCTGTCAGAACTTCATCTGGGTTCGAATCCTACTGAGAGGTCGACTAGAGATCAGAAATTGTTGAAGAAAGAACAAGATGCTTCTTTTGTCCCTTTCAGGCGATCGGAAAATAAAGAAATAGTGAATCTATTCAAGATAATTACGTATTTACAAAATACTGTCTCAATTCATCCTATTTCATCAGATCCTGGATGTGATATGGTTCTGAAGGATGAACTGGATCTGGACAGTTCCAATAAGATTTCTTGCTTGAACAAAAATCCATTAGTGTTCGATCGCCAGCGATTTCAAACGGATTCCTATTTCTCAATGCTATCCCACGATCAAGACAATTGGCTGAATCCGGTGAAACCATTTCATAGAAGTTCATTGAGATCTTCTTTTTATAAAGCAAATCGACTTCGATTCTTGAATAATCGACATGACTTCTCTTTCTATTGTAACAAAAGATTCCCTTTTTATGTGGAAAAGGCCCGGATCAAGAATTATGATTTTACGTATGGACAATTCCTCAATATCCTGTTCATTCGAAACAAAATATTGTCTTTGTGCGGCGGTAAAAAAAAACATGCTTTTTTGGAGAGAGATACTATTTCACCAATCGAGTCGCAGGTATCTAAGATATTCCTATCTAATGATTTTCCACAAAGTGGTGACGAACGGTATAACTTGTACAAATCTTTCCACTTTCCAATTCGATCCGATCCATTCGTTCGTAGAGCTATTTATTCGATCACCGATATTTCTGGAACACCTCTAACAGAGGGACAAAGAGTCAATTTTGAAAGCACTTATTGTCAACCTCTTTCGGATATGAATCTATCTGATTCAGAAGGGAAGAACTTGCATCAGTATGTCAATTTCAAGTCTTTCAATTCAAACATGGCTTTGATTCACACTCCATGGTCCGAGAAAGATTTACCATCCGAAAAGAAGAAAAAACGAAGTCTTTGTCTAAAGAAATGTGTTGAAAAGGGACAGATGTATAGAACCTTTCAACGAGATAGTACTTTTTCAACTCTCTCAAAATGGAATCGATTCCAAACATATATGCCATGGTTCTTTACTTCGACAGGGTTCCAATATCTAAATTGGATATTTTTAGATACCTTTTCAGACCTATTAGCGAGACTCAGTAGCAGTCAAAAATGGGTATCCATTTTTCATGTTCTTCAGAATCAGAAAAAGGGGTGTCTTCGACGATGGAATCGGATACGGAAGCGGATAAGTGAGACTTCGAGTCAGTGTTTCTATGATCTTCTTCTGTCCGACGAAATGATTTATCGAAATAATGAGCCACCGTTGATATCGACACATCTGCGATTGCCAAATGTTCGGGAGTTCCTCTATTCAATCCTTTTCCTTCTTCTTGTTGCTGGATATCTCGTTTATACATATCTTATTTATGTTTCCCGAGCCTATATTGAGTTACAGATAGAGTTCGAAAAGGTCAAATCTTTGATGATTCCATCATACATGATGGAGTTGCAAAAACTTCTGGATAGGTATCCTCCATCTGAACTGAATTCTTTCTGGTTAAAGAATCGCTTTCTAGTTGCTCTGAAACAATTAGGAGTAGGAGATGTTCTAGAACAAATATGGGCTTTTGGCGGCTACATGCTCCGGGGTGGTGGTCCCGCGGTTCAATCAATACATTTTAAGAAGATATTTTGGAATATCAATCTTATCGATCTCATAAGTATCATACCAAATCCCATCAACCGAATCACTTTTTCGAGAAATACGAGACATCTCAGTCATACAAGTAAAGAGATTTATTCATTGATAAGAAAAAGAAAAAACGTGAACGGTCCTTGGATTTATGGTAAAATAGAATCCGTGTTCGCGACCACGGATTCGGTTGATGATAAAGAAAGAGAAGTCTTGCTTCAGTTCTTCAACTTAACGACAGAAAAAAGGATTGATCAAATTCTATTGAGTCTGACTCATAGTGATCATTTCTCAAAGAATGACTCTGGTTTTCAAATGATTGAAGGGCCAGGAGCAATTTACTTACGATACTTAGTGGACATTCATAACAAGTATCTACTGAATTATGAATTCAATACACCCTGTTTAGCAGAAAGGCGGATATTCCTTGCTCATTATCAGACAATAACTTATTCACGAACCTCGTGTGGGGCGAATCGTTTTCATTTCCCATCTCATGGAAAACCCTTTTCGCTCCGCTTAGTCCTATCCCCCTCTAGGGGTATTTTAGTGATAGGTTCTATAGGAACTGGACGATCCTATTTGGTCAAATACCTAGCGGAAAACTCCTATCTTCCTTTCATTACAGTATTTCTGAGCAAGTTCCTGAGTCACAAGTCTAAGTATTTTCTTATTGATATGGGTATGGATGAGGCTGAGGATGAGGATAGTGATTTTGAGGACGAGATTGATGTGAGTGACGAGATTGATGTGAGTGACGAGATTGATGTGAGTGACGAGATCGACCGTGACCTTGATTGGGAGCTGGACCTTCTAATGGAAATGAATGAGTTTCTGTATAAGATACCGCCGGCAGAAACCCACTTTTTTTATCTCATCCTTCAATTCGACTTAGCAAAAGCAATGTCTCCTTGCATAATATGGATTCCAAACATTCATGATCTGAATGTGAAGGCGTCGAACTACTTATCCCTCGGTCTATTAGTGAACTATCTCTCCAGGGATTGTGAAAGATGTTCCACTAGAAATCATCTTGTTATTGCTTCGACTAATCTTCCCCAAAAAGTGGATCCCTTTCTAATAGCTTGGAATAAATTGAATACATGCATTAAGATACGAAGGCTTATTAGTCCACAACAACGAAAGCACTTTTTCACTCTTTCATATAGTAGGGGATTTCACTTGGAAAAGAAAATGTTCCATACTAATGGATTCGGGCCCATACCCATGGGTTTCAATGTACCAGATCTTGTAGCACTTACCAATGAAGCCCTGTCGATTAGTATTACACAGAAGAAATCCATTCTAGACACTAATCTAATTCGATCTGCTCTTCATAGACAAACTTGGGATTTGCGAGCCCGTGTAAGATCGGTTGAGGAGCCTGCGCTCCTTTTCTATCAGATAGGAAGGGCTGTTGCACAAAATGGATTTCTAAGGAATTGCCCCCTAGATCCTATATCTATCTATATGAAGAAGAAATTATGTAACGAAGGGGATTCTTATTTGTACAAATGGTACTTCGAACTTGGAACGAGCATGAAGAAATTAACGATACTTCTTTATCTTTTGAGTTGTTCTGCCGGATCGGTTGCTCAAGACCTTTGGTCTCTAATCGGACCCGATGAAAAAAATGAGATCACTTCTTATGGACTTGTTGAGAATGATTCTGATCTAGTTCATGGCCTAGTAGAAATAGAAGGCGCTCTGTTGGCATCCTCACGGACAGAACAAGATTGGAGTCAGTTTGATAATGATCGGGTGACATTTCTTCTTCGGCCCAAACAAAAGAGTCCCTTCGATATGATACAACAAGGATTTTGTTCTATCCTTGATCAGCAATTTCTCTATGATCAGAAATTGCCCTATGGAAAATCCGAATCGGAGTTTGACGAAGACGAAGAAGGTTTATTCAATGACATAGTTTTGGCTCCTAGAATATGGCGCCCTTGGGTCTTTCTATTTGATTCTTTCGTAAAGCCCCCTTCATGGAATGAAGTGGGAGGATTGGGATTAGGATTCCCCTCTTGGGCCGGGTCATTTCGGGGCCAGGGGGTCCTTTCTGAGGAAGAGGATGAGTATGGGGAAGAGGATGAGTTTCTTCAAGGTGAGAAAGAGGAAGAGTATGCGTTTCCAGATGAGGAAGAGGAAGA